TTTTTGCATGGACCTTATCGTGGAAGAATCGATTTTTTTTTTTCACCCCTAACGCTAAATGAAACTTCTAGCCAAAAGAACATCAGTACGTTTTGGATAAATAAAATTCATGGTCTTCTTCTTATTAAGAATTATCCCAAATTTGAGCAGACACTAGATAGGTTTCGTATAAAATTATTTTCAACAAAAAAAGTACGTTCTTTATTTCCAGAACAAACACAAGAAAAAATTGATTCAGAAGATCAAATACTAATTTTAAAAATTTTATTCGATGTAGTTATAACGGATCCCAACGACCAAAGAATTAGAAAAAACTCTATTGGAATAAAAGAAATTAGTAAAAAAGTTCCTCGCTGGTCATACAACTCAATTACCGATTTAGGACAAAAAAAGAAAAACAGGGGCGAAACTGTAGCAGGGGCAATTCGTTCAAGAAAGTTCAAACATGTAGTTATTTTTACTGATAACCAGCCAAAGCCAAATACCTCTACGTATATTAATACCAAATATACTAAGAGTCCTAAGCAAGCAAAGAAAGTGAATTTGACCCATTATTCACAACAATCGGATTTTCGTCGAGGTCTAATCAAAGGCTCTATGCGCGTACAAAGACGTAAAACTATTACTTGGGAACTGTTTCAAGCAAATGTGCATTCCCCGCTTTTTTTGGACAGGCTAGACAAACCCTTTTTTTTTTCTTTTGATATTTCCGAACTGATGAAAGTAATTTTTAAAAATTGGATGTGGAAACAAAAAGACCAAAAACTTTCTGATTCTAAAATTGAAAAGAAAAAAAAAATTGATAACCAAGAGGAGGACAAAAGAGAAAACTACAAAAGAAAAGAAAAAACAGAGATACCCATAGCAGAAATCTGGAATACATTTTTTTTTGCTCAAGTACTCAGAAGTTTTGTATTATTAACTCAATCGATTCTTAGAAAATATATTCTATTACCTTCACTGATAATAGCTAAAAATATTGCTCGCATGCTCTTATTTCAAATTCCTGAATGGTCCGAGGATTTAAAGGATTGGAATAGGGAAATGTATGTAAAATGCACCCATAACGGTGTTCAATTATCCGAACGAGAATTTCCGAAAAACTGGTTAACAGAGGGTATTCAGATAAAGATCCTATTTCCTTTTTGCCTGAAACCCTGGCACAAATCTAAGCTACAATTCCCTCATAAAGATGCAATGAAAAAAAAAGGGGGACAAAAAAACAACGATTTTTGTTTTTTAACAGTTTGGGGAATGGAAGCGGAATTGCCTTTTGGTCCTCCCCGAAAAAGACCTTCGTTTTTTAAACCCATTTTCAAAGAACTAAAAAAAAAAATTAGACAATTGAAAACAAAGTCTTTAAGAGTTTTAAAAGAAAGAACAAAAATTTTTCAACAAATCGCAAAAGAAACAAAAAGATGGGTCATCAAAAGAATTCTATTACTAAAAGTAAAAGAACTTTCAAAAACAAACAAAATTCCATTATTTAGATTGCGAGAAATAGATGAATTGGGTGAAGATAAAAAAGATTTGATAATGAGTAATCAGATGATTCACGAATCGTCCATTCAAATTCGATCTATGGATTGGACAAATTTAGCACTGCCCGAAAAAAAAATAAAAGATCTGACTAATCGAACAAACATAATAAAAAAGAAAATAGAAAAAATTACAAAAGAAAAGAAAAAAAGACTGCTAACTTACGAAATAAATATTAGTTCGAACAAAACAAGTTATCGTCCTAAAATATTAGGAGCGTCAAAAAAGATTTGGCAAATATTAAAAAAAAGAAATACTCGATTAATTGGTAAATCATATTTTTTTATAAAATTTTTCATTGAAAGGATATACATAAAAATTTTTCTAGCTATTGTCAATATTCCAAGAATCAATGCAATTTTTTTTTTTGAATCACCAAAAAAAATCAAAATTATTGAGAAAAATATCCACAATAATGAAACAAATCAGGAAAGAATTAATAAAACAAGTAAAAATGGAATTCACTTTATTTCGACTATAAAAAAATTACTTTCTAAGGTTAGTAATAAGAATTCAAAGATTTCTTATGATTTCTCTTTTTTCTCACAATCACAAGCATATGTATTTTACAAATTATCACAAACCCAACTTATTCACTTTTATAATTTAAGATTTGTCTTTCAATATGACGGAACATCCCTTTTTCTTAAGAAGGAAATAAAAGATTATTTTAAAAAACAAGGAATATTTCATTACGAATTAAGACATGAATCTTTTTTGAATTTTGAAATGAATCAATGGAAAAACTGGTTAAAGGGTCATTATCAATATCAATCCGATTTATCTCGGATAAGATGGCCTATATTAGTACCACAAAAATGGCGAAATAGAGCCAATCAACACAGTATGGCTCAAAAGAAAGATTTAAACAAAAAGGATTCATATGAAAAAAATAGATTAACTCATTCCGACAAACAAAATTTTTTTGAAGCGAATCCATTACAGAATCAAAAAGATAATTTTAAAAAACACTATAGATATGATCTTTTATCATATAAATCTATTAATTATGAAGATAAGAAAGACTCGTCTATTCATAAATCATTATTCCAAGTAAATAATAAAGAAGAAATCTTTTCTAATTCCAACATAAGGGAAGGCAAATTATTTGATATGTTGGGAGGTATCCCTATTAATAATTATCTAGAAGAAGATGATATTATGGATATGGATAAATTTTCGGATAGAAAATTTTTTGATTGGAGAATTCTCGATTTTTGTCTTAGAAATAAGGTTGATATTGAAGTCTGGGTTGATATTGGTACCAACAGGAATCAAAATACTAAGATTGGGGCCGATAAGTATCAAATAATTGATGAAATTAATAAGAAAGTTCTTTTTTATCTTACAATTCATGAAGATGAAGAAATTAAACCATCCAATCAAAAAAAGTTCTTTTTTGATTGGATGGGAATGAATGAAGCAATACTAAGTTGTCCTATATCAAATCTGGAGCTTTGGTTCTTCCGAGAATTAGTGCTATTTTTTAATGCATATAAAAAAAAACCGTGGATCATACCAATCAAATTACTTCTTTTCAGTTTTAAGGGAAATGAAAATGGGAATAAAAAAATAACTCGAAAGAAAAAGGAAGATCTTTTTATATCATCGAATCAAAAAAACTCTCTTGAATTATACAATAGAAGTAAAGAAGAAAAAGAACCCCCAGACCGAGGGAATCCTCGATCAGATGCACAAAACCAAGTAAGTCTTGGGTCAATTCTCTCAAACCAAGAAAAAGATGTTGAAGCAAATTCTTCGGGATCAGACATCAAAAAACGTAGAACGAAAAAACAATACAAGAACAACACAGAAGCAGAACTTTATTTCTTCCTAAAAAAGTATTTGCATTTTCAGTTGAGATGGGATTCTTTTTTAAATCAAAGAATAATAAATAATATCAAGATCTATTGTCTCCTGCTTCGACTGATAAATCCAAGAGAAATTGCTATATCCTCTATTCAAGGGGGAGAAATGGGTCTGGATATTTTGATGATTCATAAGGATTTCACTCTTACAGAATTGGTGAAAGGGGGAATATTTATTATCGAACCGCTTCGTCTGTCTGTAAAAAACGATGGACAGTTTTTTATATATCAAATCGTAGGTATTTCATTGGTTCATAAGAATAAGCGCCAAATTACTAAAAGATACCGAGAAAAAAGCAATGTTCATAAAAAAAAAAATTATGAATCCATCGCAAGACATCAAAGAATGACTGGAAATAGAGACAAAAAGAATTATGATTTGCTTGTTCCTGAAAATATTTTATTCCCCAACCGTCGTAGAGAATTGAGAACTCTGATTTGTTTCAATTGGAAGAATCAAAATGGTATTCAGAGAAATTCCGTATTTTGTAATAACGTAAAAAAAGGGAGTCACGTTTTGGATAAAAGCAAAGATCTTGCTAGAGAGAAAAAGAAACTAATTAAATTAAAGTTCTTTCTTTGGCCCAATTATCGATTAGAAGATTTAGTTTGTATGAATCGCTATTGGTTTAATACCAATAATGGCAGTCGTTTCAGTATGATAAGGATACATATGTATCCACGATTGCAAATTTGTTACTAGTACGTTTTTCTTATCGATCGCGTACCATACCTGGTATATGAAAACAAAGAGATGGACGCATGCCTTGTCTTACATTCCATTATGATACAGGATACCACTTTAAGGACATACGGATTGGTTAGATCTATAAATGAATTAACAGAATTTTTTTTTAGGTCTCGCCTTTTCTCTTTTGAAGAAATATACCATCCTTTTTTATCCCTAATCAAATCGAAAATGGGATTGATTGTTGATTGATTTTATCGGAAGTTCATAACGGCTTTAAGATGATTGTGTATATTCAATTCAAATGACTAACATTATTATTACTGATCAGTAAATTTCATATTAAAAGAAAGGGAAAAGAGGGTTTCGTTTTATGGTAAAAAATTCATTCATCTCAGTTACTTTTCAAGAAAAAAAAAAAGAAAACAGCGGGTCTGTTGAATTTCAAGTATTAAGTTTCACTAATAAGATACAAAGACTTACTTCCCATTTGGAATTGCACAGAAAAGACTATTTATCTCAGAGGGGTTTACGGAAAGTTCTGGAAAAACGCCAACGGCTACTTTCTTATTTGTCAAAGAAAAATAGAGTACGTTATAAAGAATTAATTAGTCAGTTGAATATCCGGGAGTCAAAAAATCGTTAATTTGAAAAAAAAAAAGAATTTTGAATTATTGAATTATTTGATTTATTAGATTTTGAATCTTGATAACTTCTTTTTGTTTTCAACAATTCATGTAAGAATGAATCGAGGAAAAGCCAATGAGTATACTAGCTACAGGAAAAGACCTTATGAGAGTAAATATGGGACCTCACCACCCATCAATGCATGGTGTTCTTCGTCTCATCGTTACTCTCGATGGCGAAGATGTTATTGACTGTGAACCGATATTGGGTTATTTACACAGAGGGATGGAAAAAATTGCGGAAAACCGAACAATTATACAATATCTGCCTTATGTAACACGTTGGGATTATTTAGCTACTATGTTCACAGAAGCAATAACTGTAAATGGACCAGAACAGTTGGGAAATATTCAAGTACCTAAAAGGGCCAGCTACATCAGAGTAATTATGTTGGAGTTGAGTCGTATAGCCTCTCATCTGTTATGGCTCGGCCCTTTTATGGCAGATATTGGTGCACAGACTCCCTTCTTCTATATTTTCAGAGAAAGAGAATTAGTATATGACCTATTCGAAGCTGCCACCGGTATGAGAATGATGCATAATTATTTTCGTATCGGAGGGATAGCGGCCGATTTACCCCATGGCTGGATAGAGAAATGTTTGGATTTCTGTGATTATTTTTTAACGGGGGTTGTTGAATATCAAAAACTTATTACACGAAACCCTGTCTTTTTAGAACGAGTTGAAGGAGTAGGCATTTTTGGTGGAGAAGAAGCAATAAATTGGGGTTTATCAGGACCAATGCTACGAGCGTCTGGAATAGAATGGGATCTTCGTAAAGTGGATCATTATGAGTGTTACGACGAATTTGATTGGGAAGTCCAGTGGCAAAAAGAAGGAGATTCATTAGCTCGTTATTTAGTCCGAATCGGTGAAATGACAGAGTCCGTAAAAATTATTCAACAGGCTTTGGAAGGAATTCCGGGGGGGCCCTATGAGAATTTAGAAATCCGATGCTTTGCTAGAGAAAGCGATCCAGAATGGAATGATTTTGAAGATCGATTCATTAGTAAAAAACCTTCTCCTACTTTTGAATTACCGAAACAAGAACTTTATGTGAGAGTCGAAGCCCCAAAAGGAGAATTGGGAATTTTTCTGATAGGAGATCAAAGTAGTTTTCCTTGGCGATGGAAAATTCGACCACCGGGTTTTATCAATTTGCAAATTCTTCCTCAGTTAGTTAAAAGAATGAAATTGGCGGATATTATGACGATACTAGGTAGTATAGATATCATTATGGGAGAAGTTGATCGTTGAAATGATAGTCGATACAACAGAAGTACAAGATATTAATTCTTTTTCCCGATTGGAATCCTTAAAAGAGCTCTATGGGACCATACGGGTGTTTGCCCCTATTTTGACTCTTGTATTAGGAATCACAATAGGTGTACTAGTAATTGTGTGGTTAGAAAGAGAAATATCTGCAGGAATACAACAACGTATTGGCCCTGAATACGCCAGCCCTTTCGGAATTCTTCAAGCTTTAGCAGATGGAACAAAACTACTTTTCAAAGAGAATCTTCTTCCAGCTAGAGGAAATACTCGTTTCTTCAGTATTGGACCATCTATAGCAGTCATATCAATTCTACTAAGTTATTCAGTAATTCCTTTTAGTTATCACCTTGTTTTAGCTGATCTCAATATTGGTATTTTTTTATGGATTGCCGTTTCAAGTATTGCTCCTATTGGACTTCTTATGTCAGGATATGGATCAAATAATAAATATTCGTTTTTAGGTGGTCTGCGAGCTGCTGCTCAATCGATTAGTTATGAAATACCATTAACTTTATGTGTTTTATCAATATCTCTACGTGCGATTCGCTAAAATATAAGCTTTTCTTTTCCTTCTAGAAAAAAAAAAAGAAATTAAATGGATATCCGCATTTTTTTTTTTATCCATTTATTTATTCTTTAGGTTAATAAAAAAATTAGATAGTTATATATGAGTGAAAGAAAACAACTTCTAAATTCGCAGTAAAAGCAGATTGAGTCTCATTTCCTATGTACAAGAGTTAAGTGAAAGTAAACAAAAGTGGAAGATGCCCTTTACCCCAAGATTAGTTGATTGGTCATCCTAGCTTGAAGCGGGCTCAAAAGTCAACCGTATGGAGTTTTCACTATATGTTTGAATGTATTACAATACATATATTAACGAACGGGGGATTGAAAAAAAAAATGGGTGGATAATAAGGAACACTAAAATACACACAAAGAGTTAGTAATGGAGATTATGTAAATTAACGAAAAAGATACGTCCGCATAACATAAAAAGAATACTAATTGGGGCTTTAAGTTGGTAGAAATGATCAGGCAGTACTCCCCACAATTCCGATTCAGAGTATGCTCCTATCCCCCAATTAAAGAAATTACTATCGGGAACGAAATAACCCTTTCCTTTTTTGAGGCCCCCTTTTTCTCAGAAAGAAGAAGAGGAACAAAAAAACATAGAAAAAAAATAAAATTACAATAAAAAGAAAAGCTATTTTTTTCTTATTTCTTTCCTATCTTCATAGTATTTCTTTCCTATCTTCATAGAAAGAAAAATTGTGTCATGATTCATGAACTAATGTAATGTCTAATTTTTTTTTCGTAATCAAAAAAAAATGATGGCTCGAAATATCAATAGATATTTCTACAAAGAGTATTTTATTGAAGGATTTATTAAGTTATTACTCACCCCAAAAAAGTTGAAGGATGAGATCGATTCAGAAATGCTTTTTGATTTATTCTTATAGCAGACAGAATTCCATTGGTATAATTGGGGACCTTCCACGAGTCTATCTATGCTATAACCATATCAAGATAACGAATACTTGCCCGGTCCTTACATTTATTTGTGGCCCTGAGGAGCCGTATGAGGTGAAAATCTCATGTACGGTTTTGTAATAGCGATGGGAACAGTAATGTTATCACCGACTATGATTATCTAATAGTTCAAGTACAGTTGATATAGTCGGGGCGCAATCAAAATATGGTTTTTGGGGGTGGAATTTGTGGCGTCAACCTATAGGGTTTATCGTTTTTCTAATTTCTTCCCTAGCAGAATGCGAAAGATTACCTTTTGATTTACCAGAAGCAGAAGAAGAATTAGTAGCAGGCTATCAAACCGAATATTCGGGGATCAAATTTGGTTTATTTTACGTTGCTTCCTATCTAAATTTATTAGTTTCCTCATTATTTGTAACAGTTCTTTACTTGGGCGGTTGGAATCTTTCACTTCCGTACATATTTGTTCCTGAGTTATTTGAAATAAATAAAGCGGATGGAATCTTTGGAACGACAATTGGTATCTTTATTACATTAGCTAAAACTTATTTGTTCTTGTTCATTTCTATCACAACAAGATGGACTTTACCTAGACTAAGAATGGACCAATTATTAAATCTTGGCTGGAAATTTCTTTTACCTATTTCTCTCGGTAATCTATTATTAACAACCTCTTCCCAACTCCTTTCACTGTAGACAAAAAAGGGATACTATATTCACGGCTTACCTCAAACAAGAGAAAGAAAAAATTTATTCATAGATATTCCCGATATGCTCCCTATGGTAACTGGGTTCATGAATTATGGTCAACAAACAGTACGAGCTGCAAGGTACATTGGTCAAAGTTTCATGATTACCTTATCCCAAGCAAATCGTTTCCCTGTAACTATTCAATATCCTTATGAAAAATTAATAACATCGGAGCGTTTCCGCGGTCGAATCCATTTTGAATTTGATAAATGTATTGCTTGTGAAGTCTGTGTTCGTGTATGTCCTATAGATCTGCCTGTTGTTGATTGGAAATTGGAAACTGATATTCGAAAGAAACGATTGCTTAATTACAGTATTGATTTCGGAATTTGTATTTTTTGTGGTAACTGCGTTGAGTATTGTCCAACAAATTGTTTATCAATGACTGAAGAATATGAACTTGCTACTTACGACCGTCACGAATTGAATTACAATCAAATTGCTTTAGGTCGTTTACCAATGTCAGTAATTGACGATTTTACAATTCGAACAGTTTTGAATTCGTCTCAAAGAAAAAACGGGTAAATCTCTTTATTATTGGAAATTACTAGGGTTCCGTGTTGGTATAAAGGAATAAGGTCTTTCTCTTTGTTTGGTACAAATCCCAACTATAGATTGGATTATGAGAAGTACAAATTAATTTGTATTGAAAGTCTGTTAATATATCCACAATTTTTTCGAAATATAGACTTTCAATTTCCAACTGCCATTTCCAATAAAGAAAAGAACGAAATTGATCCAATAACTGTACCCACATCAATTCACACCTATTAGATTTGAATTGAATTCAATCGGGAATGCCTCATAAAAAAAAATTGCCTGGTCGGTTCAATAAGGTCATGAAAAAACATTTCGATTTATTTATCTCTTATTTTAATATAATGGATTTGGCTGGACCAATACATGATTTTCTTTTAGTTTTTCTAGGATCGGGTCTTATATTAGGAGGTCTGGGAGTGGTATTACTTACCAACCCGATTTATTCTGCCTTTTCATTGGGATTTGTTCTTATTTGTATATCCTTATTCTATATTCTATCAAATTCGCCTTTTGTAGCTGCTGCACAGCTCCTTATTTATGTAGGAGCTGTAAATGTTTTAATCATATTTGCTGTAATGTTCATGAATGGTTCAGACTATTCCAACGATTTTCATTTGAATCTTTGGACTATTGGGAATGGAGTTACTTCTCTGGTTTGTACAAGTATTTTTTTGTCCTTACTCACTACTATTCTAGATACGTCGTGGTACGGGATTATTTGGACTACACGATCCAACCAGATTATAGAGCAAGATTTGATAAGTAACAGTCAACAAATTGGAATTCATTTATCAACCGACTTTTTTCTTCCATTTGAACTCATTTCGATCATTCTTTTAGTTGCTTTGATAGGTGCAATTGCCGTAGCTCGTCAGTAAAAAATCTTTATAACTAGCAACAGCAATCAAAATTCGACTTTTCTGTGTTATCACATCTATTTGCCTTCAATTCGATTTGAATACTGTTTCATGTATAAATCAAATAGAAGTTTATTGATTTGATCTATTAGCAATATATTCTTTTGTTCTATACTTGTTAGATTATAAGTAATCAAATCACTTGACTTATTGTTCATATTGAAATGAATCGAAATTGGTACGGAGTTGGTCAATGATGCTCGAGCATGTACTTATTTTGAGTGCTTATTTATTTTCTATTGGTATCTATGGATTGATCACGAGCAAAAATATTGTCCGGGCCCTGATGTGTCTTGAACTTATACTAAATGCGGTTAATATAAATTTTGTAACATTTTCCGATTTTTTTGATAGTAGGCAATTAAAAGGAGATATTTTCTCAATTTTTGTTATAGCTATTGCAGCCGCTGAAGCAGCTATCGGATCAGCTATTGTTTCGTCAATTTATCGTAACAGAAAATCGATTCGTATCAATCAATCGACTTTGTTGAATAAATAAAATAGTATTTCAAAATCAGAATATTCATAAATTCAAATTAGCATCTATAATACGTCCTAACCTCGATCATATCGGCGAAAACGTAAAAAATCAAAGTATCTTTGTTCCCTCTTATCAGTTGATCCAGAAATGGATTGATTCCAAAATTCTGGTAAATCGTTGATTGATCTGGTGTTTCAATATATGATTCATTTCCAAAATTACTAGATCGAAAATTTATGAATTCAGAAATGGATAGATTCAATGTCACATTCAGTAAAGATTTATGATACATGTATAGGGTGTACTCAATGTGTCCGAGCATGTCCCACGGATGTATTAGAAATGATACCCTGGGACGGATGTAAAGCTAAACAAATTGCTTCTGCTCCAAGAACGGAGGATTGTGTTGGTTGTAAGAGATGTGAATCCGCCTGTCCAACGGATTTCTTGAGTGTTCGAGTTTATTTATGGCATGAAACAACTCGAAGCATGGGTCTAGCTTATTGATATTGATACGTTCCCAAAAACCCCACTTGAATCTATTTTGAATACATTTTTTTTACTTACTGATTACCGACAAAACCCCGTACTCGAAAAATAAAAAAAAAAAATTAAGAATATATATTCTATTTTTCGAGCACGGTTTTGTCTGGTTCGAGTGTATCTTGCCTTTACCACGAACTTTTTTCCTTGGTTAACAATAATTGTAGTTTTTCCGATAGCCACGGGTTTTTTCATTTTCTTTCTCCCTCATAGAGGAAATAAGGTGACTAGGGGGTATACTATATATATATGCGTGCTAGAACTCCTTCTAACGACCTATGCCTTCTGTTATCATTTTGAATTGGACGATCCATTAATACAACTCGCAGAGGATTATAAATGGATCGATTTTTTTGGTTTTTACTGGAGATTGGGAATAGATGGACTTTCCCTAGGACCCATTTTATTGACGGGATTTATCACCACTTTAGCTACGTTAGCGGCTTGGCCAGTTACTCGGAATTCCCGATTATTCTATTTCCTGATGTTAGCAATGTATAGCGGTCAAATAGGATCATTTGCTTCTCGTGACCTTTTACTTTTTTTCATCATGTGGGAATTAGAATTAATTCCTGTTTATCTACTTCTATCAGCATGGGGTGGAAAGAAACGTCTTTATTCAGCTACAAAGTTTATTTTGTACACTGCAGGGGGTTCCGTTTTTCTATTAATAGGAGTTTTGGGTATCGGTTTATATGGTTCCAATGAACCAACATTAAATTTTGAAATATTAGCTAATCGATCGTATCCCGTGGCACTGGAAATACTATTCTATATTGGATTTCTTATTGCTTTTGCTGTCAAATCACCGATTATACCCTTACATACATGGTTACCGGACACCCATGGGGAGGCCCATTACAGTACTTGTATGCTTCTGGCCGGAATCTTATTAAAAATGGGAGCATATGGCTTGGTTCGGATCAATATGGAACTATTACCGCACGCTCATTCTCTATTTTCTCCCTGGTTAATCATAGTAGGTACAATGCAAATAATTTATGCAGCTTTAACATCTCCTGGCCAACGCAATTTAAAAAAAAGAATCGCCTATTCCTCTGTATCTCATATGGGTTTCATAATTATAGGAATTGGCTCGATAACTGATACAGGACTCAGCGGAGCCATTTTACAAATAATTTCTCATGGGTTTATTAGCGCTGCACTTTTTTTCTTAGCAGGAACGAGTTATGATAGAATACGTCATGGTTATCTCGACGAAATGGGCGGACTGGCTATACCAATTCCAAAGATATTCACGCTATTTAGTGTCTTATCAATGGCTTCGCTTGCATTACCGGGCATGAGTGGTTTTGTTGCGGAATTGATAGTATTTTTTGGAATAATTACTAGCCAAAAATATTTTTTAATAGCAAAAATACTGATTACTTTTGTAATGGGAATTGGAATGATATTAACTCCTATTTATTCATTATCTATGTTACGGCAAATGTTTTATGGGTACAAGCTATTTAATGGCGTAAACTCTTATTTTTTTGATTCTGGACCACGGGAATTATTTGTTTTGATCTCTATTCTTCTACCCGTACTTGGTATTGGTATTTATCCGGATTTCGTTCTGTCACTATCAGTGGACAAGGTCGAAGCTATTCTATCTAATTTTTTTATAGAGAATTTTCATGAATAAAAAAAGAAAAAATAAATTTGAATTGTAACAAAACCCCTTTTGGGTTTGTGAGAACCTTTTGAATCACTCCACTACTTGATTCAAAAGGTTCTCGGCGGTTTCCACTCAGTTTCGTTTATATATATGCGCCATCCTATGTTTGTCTTCATCAGGCCCTTTCTTTTCTTCAATTTGCAATTCAATTAGATGAGAATTGTTAATTAAATGAACCATAACTATGTAACCCTATTCCTAATAGATTGACCCCGAAATAACATATCCAAATTATAACAAAGCCCATAGAAGCCACAATTGCGGAATTAAAACCTTCCGATTTTTTATTTGTTCGAGTATGGAAATAAATCCCGAATATAGTCCAAGTAATAAATGCCCAAGTTTCCTTTGGATCCCAATTCCAATATGATCCCCATGCCTCATTAGCCCATACTGCGCCTGAAAGAATACCTATGGTTAAAAAGATAAATCCTAGACTAATAATATGATAACTCCAATGATCCAATTGTTGAATCAATTGATACCTGTAATAATTTCTAGCAGAAAAAAAATAAGTATTTAGTAAAACATTGGTTTTTGCATTCATGTATTGTATTTCACCGAAGGAAAATGACTCAGTTACAGTTCCATTTAATAATTTATTGCTTTTACCAAAAATCCTTATCACTTTTCGAAATGTAATGACTAGAAGAGCTGTGGATAATAATGATCCGCATAAAAGAGCTGCATAGCCGAATACCATCATACTTACGTGCATCATTAACCACTGAACTTGTAGAGCGGGCACTAATATTTCGGATTGATGCATTTTGGTTAACAAACACGAAGTTGCAAAGCCTTGGGTAAAAATAGCACTTGGCGCGGTTATTGCGCTTAAATGATTTTTATGTTTTAAAATCCTATGAATAATGGAGAAACTCCATGACAGAAAGATTAATGATTCATATAAATCACTTAATGGGAAATGCCCCGAATAAATCCAACGAATTACTAATAATCCTGTTAGACAGAAAAGGGTAGCTATCATCCCCTTTTCTGATGAATTATATAGTCCTACGATTTCATCGACTAATAAGGTTATTAAATGGATTGTAATTCCAATTGAAATGACCGAAAACGATATATGAGTTAATATATGTTCTAAAGTTGAAAATATCATAAATAAAAAATGAAATTAAAAGGAAAAAGTGAAAGTCTCTCGAGTATACGGAATGGAAGTCGGAAATTCAATTCATTTTCATTATAGGGCTTTTCTATTTTATATATCTTTTAGAAGATGTTATGCCGCCACTCGGATTCGAACCGAGATGCTCTAGCACTGCTTCCTAAGAGCAGCGTGTCTACCGATTTCACCATAGCGGCTTGCTAGAAATAATAATAACTTATTTTTATTTAATCGTCGAGATGGAAAGTGAAAGAGAAAGTTTCAATGAAATACTTTTGGTTTTTAGGAAGCATTCAATTGATGAATAAAAACTTGTTTCAATCTCTATTGAAACAGTCTCTTTTTTATCGTTTTATTTAGTTATTTAAGGTTTCAGTTTTATTTAACTTAACAATAACATATTCTTTTTCTTTTTTATGGATCACGATCACAATTTAAGCATAATATCCAATAATTCAAAAAATTTGATTTAATTTGCATAACTTTTGTCTTGTGATAATCGTTAGGTTTTTTTCAGTATGAATTTGTCTTAGGGTTTATCAAACCAATTAGGTATCGAGCTATACATATTATATAAAAGAATTTCGATTTCTATTGTCCTACTTCAAAAATTTATTTCTAAATCCGAATTCTAAAAATCGATATTTTTAGATTGATCCTCCCTTTCAAACATAGGAGTCTTTTATTACTTAGAAATTGCATACTATTCGTATAGAAATTAGAAATACGCCGAAATGGCGAAAGACGCTTTTCTCATTCTCACTTGGAGTGATGATTCAGAAAGTTAAAAAAAAAGTATAATTCAAAATTAGTTTCAACAACTCATTGCTTTTGTCTAAAGATTTCAATTTATGCTATAGAATAGCATAAATTGAAATAGAAAAGGAGAAATATAAAAAAAAAAAAAGAAAAGACAAAACAAAACCTTTATTATTGTCTTATTTATAAGTGGGTGGGTGATGGGGAAATTAAGAATCCCCATCCCGGGAATGAAAAGCATATTCAAATACAAATAAAGGCAAAACTCTCAATTTTTTATTCTTTTTTTTTTTCAAATAAAAAAAAGTACCGATTCAGTAGCCAAATCCATTGGTTCAAAACAGTAGGGAATGGAAATTATTATTTATTACTTACTTTTTCTATTTCTATTTTTTTTACTTCTATTTTTCTATTCTATATTAAAAAATGGAATCGAAATTCAAAACGAAATCGGCTCGTTTTTGGAGTCAGGTGGATGCGGATTCCAATTATTCCAACGTTTTATTAATTATTTGTCGTACAAAAAACTTTTTGAATTCCCGGTCGAAAGGGATTTCGCTAACGAAAAAGCTTTCCGCGCTGCCCAATATCCCCCTTTTTTCCAAATATTTTTACGAATACGTTTTTTTAATATAGAACTACGTTTTTTTGGAACTGCCATTCAAAAAATAAAAAGTTATTCATTACAAAAATTGGATGTGAAAGACATCTATTGTTTAAAACAAATCATTTTTTTTTTTTTCAATTCCTATTCCATACAATATCTGAGGCAAAATAATTTGTATTTCGGAGTTATTTGTGATACCTTTCTATCGCTGTGTCTTTTTGGGATGTTACATTTGTACATAAAAAATACATATCGAACAAGCTTAAGAACCCTTACCTACCAAATAAAAACCTTGAATCTTTTTCTTTTTTCTTTTCTAGTAATTCTAATAATTGGTTATTAAATACCATTTATTAGAATAGAACACAATCAATCAGTCCCGAATTAAACTCGTTAATTATTCTGAATAAACAAACAAAAATACCTAGTTCTTTTTTTATTAGGCAAAGTTATGGGACATCCGATGATTGATATCAAAATAAAGTACTTCTTTTTTTTTGTCCAATTTTTTAGTCTTGATATATGTCCATAAATTTTTGTAATAGGGAATAATAATGGAAATTGGAATTTGCTGCTACGTTTTCCTAAAAATCTTACAAAAATCTTACTTAGTATAAACTTAGTATAAAAGGATTCGTTATTTTTCACTTTGCAAATTTTTGAAGTAGTTGAGAAAGGTTCAAACTAACTACGAATAGAAAATTCCATTTTAGTTTCAGTTGCTTTTTTAATACTTTAGTAATCTCTTTTAAAAGAGATAAGAACCGGTGAATCAGAAACAATTAATTAAGAATAAAAAAATTATTATTTTTATGGAACATACATATCAATATTCTTGGATCATACCTTTCGTTCCGCTTCCAGTTCCTATGTTAATAGGGGTGGGACTTCTACTTTTTCCAACGGCAACAAAAAATCTTCGCCGTATTTGGGCTTTTCCTAGTATTTTTTTGTTAAGTATAGTTATGATTTTTTCGGTCGATCTATCTATTCAGCAAATAAATAGGAGTTCTATCTATCAATACATATGGTCTTTGACCATCAATAATGATTTTTCTTTCGAGTTCGGACACTTTATTGATCCGCTTACTTCTATTATGTCAATATTAATCACCACAGTTGGAATTCTGGTTCTTTTTTATAGCGACAATTATATGTCTCATGATCAAGGATATTTGAGATTTTTTGCTTATATGAGTTTTTTTAATACTTCAATGTTGGGATTAGTTACAAGTTCGAATTTGATACAAATTTATATTTTTTGGGAATTGGTTGGGATGTGTTCTTATCTATTAATAGGGTTTTGGTTCACACGACCTAGTGCGGCAAGTGCTTGTCAAAAAGCCTTTGTAACTAATCGTGTAGGGGATTTTGGTTTATTATTAGGAATCTTAGGTCTTTATTGGACAACGGGTAGTTTCGAATTTCGGGATTTGTTCGAAATATTCAATAACTTGATTTATAATAAGGAGGTTAACTTTTTATTTGTTACTTTGTGTGCCTTTCTATTATTTGGCGGCGCAGTTGCTAAATCCGCACAATTTCCCCTTCATGTATGGTTACCTGATGCCATGGAGGGGCCTACTCCTATTTCGGCTCTTATCCACGCCGCTACTATGGTAGCAGCGGGAATTTTTCTTGTAGCTCGTCTTCTTCCACTTTTCATAGCGATACCATACATAATGAATCTAATATCTTTTATAGGTATAATAACAGTATTATTAGGAGCCACTTTAGCTCTTGCTCAAAAAGATATTAAGAAAAGTTTAGCCTATTCTACAATGTCTCAATTGGGTTATATGATGTTAGCTCTAGGTATGGGGTCCTATCGAGCCGCTTTATTTCATTTGATTACTCATGCTTATTCGAAAGCCTTGTTGTTTTTAGGATCCGGATCAATTATTCATTCAATGGAAGCTCTTGTTGGATACGCTCCAGATAAAAGCCAGAACATGGCTCTTATGGGCGGGTTAAGAAAGCACGTGCCAATTACAAAAACTGCTTTTTTATTAGGTACACTTTCTCTTTGTGGTATTCCACCTCTTGCTTGTTTTTGGTCCAAAGATGAAATTCTTAATGATAGTTGGTTATATTCACCGATTTTCGCAATAATTGCTTCTTTCACAGCCGGATTAACTGCATTTTATATGTTTCGGGTTTATTTACTTACTTTTGAAGGACATTTAAACGTTCGTTTTCAAAATTACAGTGGCAAAAAAGGAAATTCCTTCTATTCAATATCTCTATGGGGTAAAGAAAAGCCAAAATCGATTAAAAAAAGTTTTCCTTTAGTTGCTTTATTAAAAATAAATAATAATGAAAGGGAAAGGACTTCTTTTTTTTCGAAGAAAACATACCGAATGGATACTCATGTAACAAAAATGCCTTTTCTTACTATTTTTCCTTTTGGTCCTACAAAGACTTTTTTTTATCCCCATGAATCGGACAATACTATGCTATTCTCTATGCTTATATTAGTCTTATTCCCTTTGTTTGTTGGAGCCATAGGAATTCCCTTTAATCAAGAAGGAAACCATTTGGATATCTT